TAATGGATAATTCACTAATCCACTACTCAGTCTAAGGAGTCAAAATATAAAAATAAGTAAAAAGTGATATCAGGTACTTGAAACTCCCAAGTTGCACAATGAATCTTTGATTCAGAATTTGTGGAATCCGTCGGTGTCACAGTGGATAAATCTATTTTTTTTTCCGTCTATTTCGTTTATCTTTATGAGTGCTGTTTAGAATCACTGATCAATCAAGAACTTTCTTCAATTGGAACTAATTCTGTCAATTGGTATTTATTATGGTTTTATTTCGAAAAATGTAAATTTAGGTAAATATTTTATCAGCATATGTAGAAAAAAAACATATCTCATTTAGCTTTTTCATGCTTACTCTAACTAGTTATTTTGGTTTTCTACTGGCTGCTTCAACTATAACGTCAGCTCTATTTATCGGTTTGAACAAGATACGACTTATTTGAATTTAATTAAATAAACAAAAAATTCATAAAAATACAAATTTATCTGATATTCAAAGTATTCTATGGTCCCTTTTCATGTTAATTGTCGATTTTGGGTCATTGAGATTAAGGGATAATTCAGATTAATATTTAGTAATAGATCTTATCTATCTTTTTATCTCCTCAAAGAAATCAAAATGATTGAAGTCTCTTTATTTGGAATCGTCTTAGGTCTAATTCCTATTACTTTGGCAGGATTATTCGTAACTGCATATTTACAATACAGACGCGGTGATCAGTTGGATTTTTAATTTAATTGAGTAACATTTCTTTTTTTGATTGACCTCCTGCAGAGAGGAGGTCAAATTCGGTTTGGAATTCCATTTTTGTTATTCAGCATAACAAAGAAGAAAATCACGCTCTGTAGGATTTGAACCTACGACATCGGGTTTTGGAGACCCGCGTTCTACCGAACTGAACTAAGAGCGCTTTCTTTTCATGACAGAAGATATAACTGTAAAGAAAAAGAGGATTCTTTGTTGTTTTTGTACCCTTTAAAATACATATTGCATATGCATATTACATAAGCATATAGTATGATAAAATGCAAAATTATGTCTAATTTTAAATTAATATATTAATTAATCCCTCGTTACTGTCCATAGGGGAAGTAATAGGTAGGGATGACAGGATTTGAACCCGTGACATTTTGTACCCAAAACAAACGCGCTACCAAGCTGCGCTACATCCCTTTTTCCAATTATGGTACAGTTCCATTCTATAAAAGGCCTGTCTTGTTTTCCACATTATTATTTTCTTCTTTATCCATAAAAAAAAGAAAACGGAAGTTTCTTGCCATTTTATTTCTTCTTTTTAATTTTATATAATATATACAATATACCTGAACCCTAAAAATATTTATCGGTAATGCTCAGGAGGAAAGAGTCTATTATCTTTTTTTAAGGAGAAGAAAATCTCATCGACTAGTTCATTGTACATAGATATTAATATAGTTGTTAAGTTAGGCATTTTGCGTAAAAATACAAGCGATCCTTAACTACAGCATATGATCGATTGTATATGTATTACAATAAAGAAATAAAGAAGGAGGATTTCCAATGCGAGATATAAAAACATATCTCTCTGTGGCACCTGTGCTAAGTACTCTATGGTTTGGGGCTTTAGCAGGTCTATTGATCGAAATTAATCGTTTATTCCCAGACGCCTTGTCATTTCCCTTTTTTTAATTCTAGTTATTTTATTTCATTAACATTAGAATGAGAAGAAATAAAGAAAATTAGAGATACAAAAAATTGCGACAAAAATCTCCCATCCCCATCCTTTTTTTGGTTGTTTAGTATAGGAAGGGGAAAAAGGATCAAATCAAAATGTATTGATTCTCAGCATCGCATCACATCAAGTGGGTATAAGATCCATTTTTGTAGAATGGGAATGTGGATCCAGGGTAGAAATTATAGAATCAAGACTACCCAAAATAAATACTGGGATTAGGATAAGAATAATCAAATAAATAGTTAGAAAAAATTTTCTTATTTAAATATTACATTATAACATTACATTATAATGTAATATTTAAATAGTAGTAACTTCCATTTATTTTTTTCATTTTATGTTCTTTTCTTCTAAATGAGTTGAATTGATCCAAAGAAAGAGGGTTCATGGCGAAGGGTAAAGATGTCAGAGTAAGAGTTATTTTGGAATGTACCAGTTGTGCCCGAAAGGACACCCATAAAAAATCGTCGGGAATTTCTAGATATATTACTCAAAAGAATCGACATAATACACCCAGTCGATTAGAATTGAGAAAATTTTGTCGTTATTGTTACAAGCATACAATTCACGGGGAAATAAAGAAATAGATTGAATAGAACCGTAGGGGTAACTCCTCCAAGGCCAAGGAAAAGAATAGAAAAGAAAAGCATAGAATATAATAACATATATATGTATATAATATACATACAAACAAAATACATAAAAATCAAATCCTATTTCGTTCGGTTCAATCTAAACTAAAATGAATGAAGAAATAGGATTTGATAGATAAGGAATAAACCATGGATAAATTCAAGCAACCTTTTCAGAAATCCAAGCGATCTTTTCGTAGGCGTTTGCCCCCAATTGGATCGGGGGATCGAATTGATTATAGAAACATGAGTTTAATTAGTCGATTTATTAGTGAACAGGGAAAAATATTATCTAGACGAGTAAATAGATTGACCTTGAAACAACAACGATTAATTACTATCGCTATAAAACAAGCTCGTATTTTATCTTTGTTACCTTTTCTTAATAATGAGAAACAATTTGAGAGAGCGGAGTCAATTCCTAGAAATACCGGTCTTCGAACCAGAAATAAATAGGTATACTATACTCCTCAATTGACCCAAAACTTCAATCAGAACTCTGCATCTGATTGATATTTTGTTTAAAAAAATAGATAATATAATACAATACAGATTTTATTCTTGTGTTCTAAGAAAAAATGGGGAAAGAAGAAAGAAATCTTTTTTTATTGAAACATGTTCGTTCATTCCTACTAAATCTGAATTCTTAATTTTTTTTTATTAGATCTTCCCGGAGTTCATTCTCCGGGGAATTTTTTTTTCAATCATTCCTGTATATTACTTTCTATTTATAGAATTTATGTATATTAGTTTCTATTTATAGAATTTCTATTATTTATAGAATTTCTATTATTATTTATAGAATTTCTATTATAGTATTTAATAATGGAATATCTTAATATCTTTTATTTGGTAATCTTATTGGAAATAATATAAAGACAATTTTTGTTTAATATAGCTATTTGTGCAAGTATTTTACGATTAAGAAGTAATTGTTTCTTGTACATATCATGTATTAATCTACTATAGCTATAGGATAGTTCATTCTCACGAGTTACTGCATTTATCCGAGTAATCCACAAACGACGAAAATCTCTCTTTTTCCTGCCTCTATCTCGATGAGTGGAAACCAAGGCTTTTATTTTTTGTTGAGTAATAGTTCGAGTAAGTCTTGAGTGAGCTCCTCGAAAGCTTGATGCAAATAAACGAATTTTTGTTCGACGTCTCCGGGCTATATATCCTCGTTTAACTCTGGTCATTGAATCAAATTAAACTTTGATGAATAACTAATTGGTTTGTGTTCTTTCAGTCATTCTTTTCCCTGTTGATTAATAACAAAACGTATTATTCCAATATATAAAATATAAATTCCAATGGCTTTTGCTTCTATGACCTTCCCAACCGCGATTTTTTATTTCAGATATTTCATTATTTCACTTGGAAATAAGAAAAATTCTACCGATACTAAACTAAATATGAAAAAGAATATAGCGGGTTCCATCGTTTCTATGGTTACTTCTTAAACGGTGAGGTCCTCTCTATACACCGGAGCCCCATCTCTCATTTCATTAATGTTATTGGTAACTTGTACAGTTCACACTCTTTGGCTCTACCCATGAATTATATAATAATAGCTCCTTTCACAATCAGAGCTATCGATACAGTGACGGTATTTAATTATGAAAGTTGGCTAGGTAGCTGACCCTGTTAGTCCGTTATTTCAAGAAATAGGAGCATAATCTTTTTTATTTTTAAATATTATTCAATTTCCCCGCTTAGTGTATAACCATTTGATTTGCTACCATGGGGAATTCCTTCTCATCCCAAATCGAGACGATTGGGTTTGCACCAATAGAAACCATAAATTCCAAAAAGTATACAAGAAATCCTCATTTTTCGTTTCGATAATACATAAAATAAATATTGTTTTTGTATTCTATCCATTTTATTGATTAATATTCGAAAAATTGTCTCGTTTGTTCGAGTTTATGATCTGAACGAGTCGCACATACACCCTAGTACATGTTCCTCGACGCTGAGGGCATCCTCGAAGAGCGGGAGATTTCGTAACATTTCTGATTGGCTGTCTTGTCTTTCTAATAAGTTGTTTAATAGTTGGCATGTTGAATTGTATATATTATAGAATGGACTGGTTTAGATCGATCTTAACCTGGTGATTATAAATTATTTCCATTCAATTGAATGAGAATATTTTATGGATATAAAATATTAAATATCAAATTCGCAAAAATTGTACTTATGTTTTGAAATTGATGCATTTATACAGGATCCCCGGTATTTTCGACTGCTACAAGATCAACAATACCATAAGCTTGGGCTTCTGTTGCTGACATAAAAACATCCCTTTCCATGTCTTCGGATATAACCCATAAGGGGTTTCCTGTTCTTTGTACGTAAACCTTCGTGAGGGTTTCGCGAAGTTTCAGTAGTTCTTCCGCTTCCAGGATAAATTCCCCTGCTTGTGCCTCATAAAAAGAACTAGCAGGTTGATGAATCATAACCCTGATAATATAACATCATGAAAGGTTCTTCTATCTCGTAACGTAAGAAGAAAAAAAAAGATAGAATTGAACAACCGTACAGGCATTTTTTATGCATACGGCTCTGCAATGGAATTTCCTTTTCCCTTCTTTACATTGAATAAAAAACAAACAGAAAAGAAACAAAAAAAAGAATCTATTCGATTCAGATTGTTGAATAATCCATTTACCGCCCTTCTTTTCGTATTCCTTTCTTAGGAATTAAAAAAATACTACGATGGTTCTGTTGCTTTATATATTTATTTGATTTTTGATTTAGTTTTAGCAATCCCAAGGTTTTTTTAATCCGATCAAAATGAAGAAAAAAATTCTTTTTTCATTTTCTTACTCTTTCTTTCATAAATAAATATCAGTATCAGAAAGAAACTTTTAGTGTGTAAGAAAAATGGTTTGTGACGCTGAAATGGGTCTCTGATACATAATATCAAAATAAAAAGACCAAATTGGAAATCATCTTTGTTTCATACTACTATTTCGATATGTAATCTTGTGTTATGAAAAAACAAAAAATGTTTGTTCATATCGAACTTAAAGTGCCATGCTATTATTACTTATTATTCATATTCAATATGGCGAAGGCATAGTCTTCTTTCTTTTTTTTTTTTCAAATAAAAAACTCATTGGCGCCAAGCGTGAGGGAATGCTAAACGTTTGGTAATTTCCCCCCCTACCAGAATGAAGGATCCCATTGAAGCGGCTAACCCCATGCAGATTGTATGTACATCTGGTGGTACAAATTGCATAGTGTCATAGATAGCTATTCCTGGTATTACCCAACCTCCGGGGGAGTTTATAAACAAATAAAGATCCCTAGTATCATCTTCTATACTAAGATATACCATAAGACCAACAAGTTGATTTGAGATCTCGCTATCAACTTCTTGTCCTAAGAAAAGTAATCTTTCTCGATAAAGTCGGTTGATTAGGATAAAATTCTATCCCTTAGAAACCGTACATGCACCTTTGGATGCATACGGCTCAAAACAATTTCGAAAAAAAAATAATCAATGTGTCGATTCCAGCCCTATTTCTTTTTGTAACAGTTTTTTTTTGTTTTTCTAACGAATGGGCTTGTTCTTCTATTTTTCTTTTCAAGAAGTATAAGGTTTTGCCACTTTCTCTCTCAAAAAAAAAAGAAATTTACTGAACTTTTTGAATTAATCTTTCATTGATGTATTATTTCATCAAGGTTCCAATTTTGATGTTATTTTCTTGTTCCTAAATGGGCCCTTTCAATTTTTTAGGTTCACGTTCTACTCCGGGTAAAGATCCGCCCGATTCCTATTTGCACATATAGGACAAATGATATCAGTACCACTCGCTTTTTTTTGCTAAGACTTCGTTTTTTTCAACCCGTTTCATATCTTCCGCCAAATTATTCTATATATTATTTAGTACTACTTCATCTATATATTATTTAGTACTACTTCATGGATTGGCAGTTTGAGATAACTTAATTCTTACGGTAGAAAAATCATTTATGATACAAGTGGTAATTGTATACATATTACCAATTTGGTATTTTCTGAACGGAGCCTGGATACTTTATTTTATTGTGGCAAGTCAACCATAAATTCTTCTAATTTCAATTATTTATCCTAAAAATAAATTGATCTGACTGTACTTCGCGCTCCGAATTATTGATGGTTCAATCAATCTTTCTTGGGCGAAACATAATATATCTCGATCGGGGGGGAGAATGGGGGAATACCATATGACCCAATATGTCTGACAAGTCGCACTATACGTCAACCCAAACAGCATCTTCCTCTCCGGGACTCCGAAAAGGTACTTTTGGAACACCAATGGGCATTAAATTAAAGAAAAAAATTAAGTACTATATTTTACTTTGATTTGGAAACGTAATGTAATAATGAATTAATTGTTTTCATAATTTGGATTTTCCTTCTGTTTATCCTATTTTATATAGGATATAGATTTTATACATAGATTGTCAGATAAAGTAAGACAGAATGTATAAAACAATTCTTACGAATGGATTGTTTGAACGATGAACAAGTATTTATACACTCGTTCAAAAAAAAAAAATCAGACCAATCCCCCATTGCGTATTGCTACTTATCGGGTATAGAATAGATCTGCTTCTATTTGTTCCTACGAACAGAATTCCTATATTATTTCGAATGGAACGGAATAAATATTAACCCTTGCTCATAGATAATCTACTGAAAAGGGTTAGGTACTATCATATATACATATATATGTTTAGTTTTTTCCAATGCGATAAAGTTACATAGTGTCCATTTATCTTTGATAAAGAGGTATTTCCATGGGTTTGCCTTGGTATCGTGTTCATACCGTCGTTTTGAATGATCCCGGTCGCTTACTTGCTGTCCATATAATGCATACAGCTTTAGTTGCTGGTTGGGCCGGTTCGATGGCTCTATATGAATTAGCGGTTTTTGATCCTTCTGACCCTGTTCTTGATCCGATGTGGAGACAGGGTATGTTCGTTATACCCTTCATGACTCGTTTAGGAATAACCAATTCATGGGGTGGTTGGAGTATTACAGGAGGGACTATAACGAATCCAGGTATTTGGAGTTATGAAGGTGTGGCAGGGGCACATATTGTGTTTTCTGGCTTGTGCTTTTTGGCAGCTATCTGGCATTGGGTATATTGGGACCTAGAAATATTCTCCGATGAACGTACAGGAAAACCCTCTTTGGATTTGCCAAAAATCTTTGGAATTCATTTATTTCTCTCAGGGTTAGCTTGCTTTGGTTTTGGTGCATTTCATGTAACAGGCTTGTATGGTCCTGGAATATGGGTATCGGATCCTTATGGGCTAACTGGAAAAGTGCAACCTGTAACCCCCGCGTGGGGCGCAGAAGGGTTTGATCCTTTTGTCCCGGGAGGGATAGCTTCTCATCATATTGCAGCGGGTACATTGGGTATATTAGCGGGCCTATTCCATCTTAGTGTCCGTCCGCCTCAACGTTTATACAAAGGATTACGTATGGGAAATATTGAAACCGTACTTTCCAGTAGTATCGCCGCTGTTTTTTTTGCAGCTTTTGTTGTTGCTGGAACTATGTGGTATGGTTCAGCAACAACACCGATCGAATTATTTGGTCCCACTCGTTATCAGTGGGATCAGGGATATTTCCAGCAGGAAATATATCGAAGGGTTGGTGCTGGACTAGCTGAAAATCTGAGTTTATCAGAAGCCTGGTCTAAAATTCCTGAAAAATTAGCTTTTTATGATTACATTGGTAATAATCCGGCAAAAGGGGGATTATTCAGAGCGGGCTCAATGGACAACGGAGATGGAATAGCTGTTGGATGGCTAGGACACCCTACCTTTAGAGATAAAGAAGGCCGCGAGCTTTTTGTACGCCGTATGCCTACTTTTTTTGAAACATTTCCAGTAGTTTTAGTTGATGGTGACGGAATTGTGAGAGCGGATGTTCCCTTTAGAAGGGCGGAATCCAAGTATAGTGTCGAACAAGTAGGTGTAACTGTTGAATTCTATGGTGGTGAACTCAATGGAGTCAGTTATAGTGATCCTGCTACTGTGAAAAAATACGCTAGACGTGCTCAATTAGGTGAAATTTTTGAATTAGATCGGGCTACTTTGAAATCTGATGGTGTTTTTCGTAGTAGTCCAAGGGGTTGGTTTACTTTTGGACATGCTTCGTTTGCTTTGCTTTTCTTTTTTGGACACATTTGGCATGGTGCTAGAACCATCTTCCGGGATGTTTTTGCTGGTATTGACCCAGATTTAGACGTTCAAGTGGAATTTGGAGCATTCCAAAAAGTTGGGGATCCAACTACAAAGAGACAGGCAGCTTGATACAATATTGCTCTTACCTATATTTTCTACTTTAGGTGCCTGGTAAATTTGGAATCAACGTTTTTTATTTGATTCTTTCTTCTTTTTTTTTATCTGGTAAATGATCCTATACCAAATGAATAGGTGTGGAAGCTATAATTGTAAACCGCAATTGAATCTATGGAAGCATTGGTTTATACATTTTTGTTAGTCTCTACTTTAGGGATAATTTTTTTCGCTATCTTTTTTCGAGAACCACCTAAGGTTCCGACTAAAAAATGAAATGATTTTTCATTATATCAATTAAAGTAACGAGCCTCCCAATAGAATATGGGAGGCTCGTTACTTCAATCAACTAGTCCCCGTGTTCCTCGAATGGATCTCTTAGTTGTTCAGAGGGTTGCCCAAAAGCAGTATATAAGGCGTACCCCGTAAAGCTTACAAGTAAACCAGATATGGAGATGGCGACTAGGGTTGCTGTTTCCATTATTAAAGAATTTCAAGATCACGATGGATCTACAACTACAATAAGATCATTTATTTACAACTACAACAAAATAGTATACAAAGTCAACAGATCTCAACCAATGAATAAAATAGGATTTATGGCTACACAAACTGTTGAGGGTGGTTCTAGGTCTGGGCCAAGACGAACTAACGTAGGAAGTTTATTGAAACCATTGAATTCGGAATATGGTAAAGTAGCTCCCGGGTGGGGGACTACCCCTTTTATGGGGGTCGCGATGGCTCTATTTGCAGTATTTCTATCTATTATTTTGGAGATTTATAATTCTTCCGTTTTATTGGATGGAATTTCCGTGAATTAGGTTTTCTTTATAAGAATTATGAAGTCCTATTTTTTCGATAAAAAAAAATTTCTTAGAACTCGGATTTCTAGGACGTTCTGCTCTGGTAGTTCGACCGTGAAATTCCTTTGTTTCGGTATTTCCGGAATATGAGTGTGTGACTTGTTATAATTGATCCTATTGCTAGTACAGAGTATAAGTCTGTCATCTTGATAGAGATGATTCTACCCCGTCGGATATTTATGTTAGTATCTGGAGCACGGAAGAGATATATAAAATAGATCAAGAAAAGAAATATTTGAACTATGATTCATACCTACTATATTCAATATTGAATTCAGACCTCGTAACCGGACTAAAAAATGAAAAAAGGAAAGATGGAATTTCCACTTTTTCTTACTTAAAAAGCATTTGTTGACAACTGTTTTCTATGGATTTAGTTTCATTATTATTCCATTTATACTAGTCATTGAATAGATGATGATCAAATGGTTCTTACTCAGAGAATCCTTTAGATTAATTAATGGCGTTATTATATTAAATCATCGTGGTT